AAATAAGTGGAACTCTAGTATCCAATTTCTTCATAGCATTATCTATTAAAAAAGCGTTGTCCAACATTTGACTCCGTACCAGGAAAGAATTTAGTCGGACACTTGAAAAATAGGCCAAAAAGTCGATAGAATTCTTGGATAATGGGTTTAGATAGATCCTTTCCGGTTGAGACCACGCATAAAAGTTAGATTGACATAATTTTACAAGGTAAAATTTCCATTTATTCATCAAAAACGGCGTATCCTTTGAAGCCAAAATGGATTTTCCTTGATATCGAACATAATGAGTGCAAGGATCCTTCAAAAACCACAGGATAACCTTCAAATGATTAGGAAAGACTTTTGCAAGATGTTCTATTTTTCCGTAGAAATGGATTCGCTCAATAAGGACCTGAGAGGATTTTGACCGTAAATGAGAATCTCGGTTACGTAGAAAAAGGAAGATGGATTCGTATTCAGATACATAAGAATTATATAGGAACCAGAAAAATTTTGGATTACTTTGTGAAAGTGAAAAAATGTAAATGGATTTCTGTGAAGTAAGAAGACTATTCCACTTCCAACACTCATGAAGAATAAATCGACATAAATGCAAAGAAGAAACATCTTTCACCCAACAACGAAGGAGTTGAACCACGATTTCGAGATGGATCGGATAGGGTATTAGTACGTGTAACACATAATTTAAATGTGAAAATTTGTCCTCTAAAAAGGGAAATACGGAATGAATTGATCGTAAATTATGAGATTTGACCGTTTCTGACCTTTCTAAGCAAGATGTGAATCGTGTGGAAAATGGAATTTCCATAATAAGGGAGAACCCCTCCGATATCATTTGATAATATAAATTATTGTCGTATCGAAAAAACAAATTTTGATTCGAATATTTAGTGGAAATAATCGAAAAATTTTGTTGATACATTCGAGTAATTAAACGTTTTACAATTCGTAAACTCAATTTATGGTCATACCTGACATTTTGCGATAACAGGGACTTATTTAAACCAGGATCATGAGCAAATACATAAATATACTCCCGAAAAATAAGTGGATATAGGAAGTCATGCTGCTGCGATGGATCTAATTCTAAATATCCTTGAAACTCTTCCATTTGAAATTTCATAAAAAAAGCAAGGTTTTTGGGATTCTCAAGTAATACATAGTGCGATACAGTCAAAACAAGAGTATTTATAGTTAAGAAAAAAATAAATAATAAATAGAGTAAGATGTAAGATAACTAAAAAATACCCCGGCAAAAGAGAAAGTCATCAACGGATTCTCTATCCTCTCCTTTATCCATCTAATTGTTTTATGTTCATTAAAGGATAAAAAGATGCCTAGAAATTTTTTATTTTTGCAAGCCAATCGCTCTTTTGATTTGGGAAACAATCTCTTTATCAATATACTGCTTCTTATACACCTTCGGCTCCACCCCAGAATTCTAATGGTGAATAGCTAATAGTTAGGACTCATAAAAAAAGGAGAATCCACTCAAGGAAAAACCCTTTCCCGCATCAGGCACTAATATTATTTTTAACATTTAATTAGATCAGAAAATTCTTCAAATTAAGAAAAAAGAAGCTCGTTGCTTTTTTCATCTCCCTAGAATTTGAGCTATGGGGCTCTATCCATTTATTCACTTAACCCGACTTTGCATTTTTTTGGTTTTGCGCCAAGAATTCAAACAAAGTTTTGGATCACTTCGGCAATAAAAAAATTCCCGGAATTCTCCATTGATACGACATGCTGTTTTTTCCATTCATTCCTTATTATTTTGGATCAGTCGCAGTCTTCCCAACTCTACCGATAGTATGGACGAATTTATTTATTCATAGAAATGTGTAAAAGATGCTAGCCGCACTTAAAAGCCGAGTACTCTACCGTTGAGTTAGCAACCCCCCAATAAACAATAAACCATATTATTAATATTAAATTAAAAAATCAAAATTAAGATGGATAGATACAATCGAAATCCCAATAAAAAGAAAAGAAATTGAATTCCCCGGCGCATGAAACTTTTTAACTAGCAAGAAACTGAAAGATAAAAAGGAGAATTGATTCGAAACATAAAAACGAACGGATCAGATAAAACTACAAGAAATTATCAACTCAAAATGAAGGATATAATCCAAATTCAGAAATCCTTTTTTGCTGTCGCTTATCTTATCCCCTGCTATGTAATGAAGTAAAAAAAGAAAAGGAAAAGATATAAAAATAGATGCAGTTATCCACAACGAATTATATTTGGTTGAGAGGCTGCTGTCAATATGAGTGTGAATGTTGAGAAAAAATACACTGGATAACGAATCCAATAAAGAAAGCAAAAAATTCTACAAAATTCCATATTCTATATATATATAGAATATATAGAGAATTTTTTCTACAATAAAATATAGAAATACCTAAGTATTTTATTTTATATATTCTATATAATATATTCTATAAATAAAATATTCTATAAATAAAAAAAAAAAAAAAAGAAATAAACACAAGCATAAAGCTTGTGTTTATTTGAATGGTGCTTCCGTAATAGATAGAGATAGAAAAAAGTTTAGGCGTAAAGAATTCATCTTATTAATTGAATTCCAACTAAGAATACTCCACGAAAACGGCTATGACGAAATTTTCGTTATAAAACCCTTTTTTTCATTTATTCACTTGTATTTGATCTTTTTTCTCTCCATCTTCTATCAATTATCAACTCTCAATTTCTCTCAAAAACATTGTCAATTACAACATATGATATTACTAATACCTAGCACTCGTAATACCTAAAAATATTCCATAAAACAAAGAAATTGATAGGTAGGAATCAAACAGAAAGAAGCGGAGTAGAAAAAAGGGTTGACCAAGTTATATATAAATCATATAACTCCCTGTTTTTTTATTTCATTGATTGAATTCTCTTTGATTAAGGCGGAGTTACATAAAAAAACCGATTTCTTTGAAATATCTTGAACAGTTTCTGTAGGTTGAGCACCCCTTTCAAGGAAATAGAGAATATCGGGAAAATTTAAATAGGTCTGATTTTTTATTGGATCATAAAAACCAACCTTTCGAAGTGGTTTGCCATCTCTTCGGGATCGAACATCCATTGCAACGATTCGATAAATAGTTCGTTGTTTTCTACCACAGCGTCTCAAACGAAGTTTGAGCATATGCCTCCTTTAGCTAAAGTATGTAATTCCATTAAGGAATCATAAATAAGTAATTGTAATTGGTTGAGGGGTACTATCGATATTTCTATTTTATCCATATTTTTGAGTAATCCAAAATTTTCACTTAGATATCTAGCTAATCTATACGATCTATTTGAATTCTTTATTTTTTCTATGTTTCTATATGAATATGTAATGTAATTTCTTTTTTGTTTACATATTTTACATCCGTAAATAGATTAGATTAATAGACCTCTATTGTCTATTGATAGAATTAATCGAGGTCTATTTCGAACTTAGAACTAATTAGAATTACAGAAAGGTGCTCAAAAAGACAATCTTTTTTGATTCTAAAAAGACTTATTTTGATATAGTTAAACTATGAAATAACTATTCTGATATACTGAGAATAGATACTCTTATATTTATATAAAGAATATGAATATTTAGAATAGTAATAAATAGTAATAAAAATAAAATTTGATTTTAGATTCTATATGGGTATGCTCTGGGACGGAAGGATTCGAACCTCCGAATAGCGGGACCAAAACCCGTTGCCTTACCACTTGGCCACGCCCCATCTCTATTCGTTACTACTAAACACTAATAGTGTTGTTGGTTGTTCGTCAATTCCAGTCAAAAATTTCTATGAACTAGATAGCTCATAGGATTTTGATACATGTAGATATAAAATAAAGTAGGTATAAAATAAAACTTCATTTATTGATCATAATATATAATTCAATTAAGATATTGGATGAAAGTACGATTTCTTCTATATCATTTTTTTTTCAGAATTGAATGAAGAATTTTTGCTTGGTATACTCTAGCTTTTTACATTCCTTTAGTCATTTTTAGATTAAAAATTTAAAAATCTATTAATAACTTAAAAAAAGTATCTTTCTATGTTTAAGAATAAAAATTATGTTATGCTTAATATCTTTAGTTTGATCTGGATCTGTTTTAATTCTGCCCTTTATTCAAGCAGTTTTGTCTTGGCCAAATTGCCAGAGGCCTACGCTTTTTTGAAACCGATCGTAGATATTATGCCAGTAATCCCTCTTTTCTTTTTTCTTTTAGCCTTTGTTTGGCAAGCTGCTGTAAGTTTTCGATAAGATCTTAAATACCGTGCTACAAAATTTATAATTTAGTCCCGAAAAAAAACCAGAAAACAATTGATAAGATCGGATGGGTCTTACAGTATGAACCCTGAAATAAACGATTGAGATTTCATTTATATTTCTAATTTATATATAACCGCGAAAAAGCTGGATCAACTCATTTATAGAATTGTAAGTATAAATAAATATTCTAATTAGAGTCGTCCGCAATATCAATATCTGAAAAAAAAAAACGATATAGAAGAAATTAGAATAAAAGACTCAACCCAACTTTAGATTTATTTAGATTTAGAAACAGATTTCTGAAAAATTTGATCTTTTTTCTATGTTCTAAAAATTGAAAATCTATTCTCTTTTTCCCAAACAAAAAAAGAAGATCTTGGAGATTATGTAATGCTTACTCTCAAACTTTTTGTTTATACGGTAGTGATATTCTTTGTTTCTCTATTCATCTTCGGATTCCTATCTAATGATCCAGGACGAAATCCCGGACGTGAAGAATAAAAAAATTGGTTTTCTTTTCTTCATTTTTAACTGTTTTTAGGATTTTCTTTCACATCCTTAACCATAAAAAAAAACATAAGGGGATTAATTCGAAAGAAAATGAAAATACCAAGAGTTACTAACGTAACAGAAAGGGAAAGAGAGGGATTCGAACCCTCGGTACAAAAGATTCGTACAACGGATTAGCAATCCGACGCTTTAGTCCACTCAGCCATCTCTCCCAATTCATTTAATTGGTAAAATTTCAAAAGTTCCATATACAAAAAAAGTATGTAATGCTTACCAAATGAAAAAAAAAAAGCGCTTTTTTGTCTCACTACTTTTTCACTATTACTATCACACTTTTACTATAATAGATACTATAATATCTAGTGTAAAATTTTGTTTTTTTATTATCCATTCAAAATTAATATAATATTAATATAAGGGTTTTAGATCTTTATATAAAAGCTTTAATTTTGAATGATTTTAAGATTGAATCAAAAAATAAGAAATAGAAAAGAAATATGGAAAAATAAATAACTAATAAATCTATTTAAAATAGAAATTCTAGTAAAATATTCTATTTTTAAGTAAAATATAAAAATTAGACACATTAATAATAAAAATTGAGAAATTACAGAAGAATACTATATATGTAAATAGCTTCTCATATCAATTTCATATGAAAAGGTCATATGAAATAGCTCTCCTTTTTCATGTTGATTTCCACGGCCTGGCCCCGGTCGGTACCTAGCCGGGCCCCTTTTTTGTTATTCAAACAAGACAAGACAAGAAGGAAAAATATTAATAAATAATAATAGAGGACTATTTCCATTTCTATTTTCTATAATTAAAGAATCATAGTCTCATTTCTGATTTTCTTGTTTTTTTACTGGATAAAAAAGAAGGACCCTGCTTTCTTGAAGAATACCTTTTTTTGGTTCTGAATTAATGAGCTTTGGCCAGCAGTCACCAAAACCCCTTTCGAAAAAGAAAGAGCTTTTTTAGTTATTAAATTAGTTTTAGTTATTTAAATAGTTAGTTAAACAGCAGTTTTCCTTTCCTAAAGTGCACTGACAAAAAACTAAGTAAATGCTCCCCTTTTCGTTTTGATGATTCTTTTTTGATCATATATCATATATTATATTAATTACGACTAATTACTTTACTCGACAAAATATACTTTCTATATAATAATGGGATTATAGCGGGTATAGTTTAGTGGTAAAAGTGTGATTCGTTCTAATAGCCCCTTAATGGTTAAGGGGTCCTTCGATTGGATTCATAGTCTGATCAAAAACTTTATTTCTTAAAAGGATTCAATCCTTTACCTTTCAATAAAAGATTCGAAGAAGAATATACATTCTCGTAATTTGTATCCAAGAGTCAACTATAACTTCATAAACAGAAATTGGATTTTGAAATTACGAAACAAAATGTCCTTAATTGAATGAATACATTCAATTGAATGAGTATGAGTAAAGGGTCCATGGATAAATATAGAAAAGTTTATTTATAATCGTAACTAAATCTTTTATTTTTTTGTTAGAAAAGATTAAAGCGAAATAGCTATTAAAAGGTGACTTTGGTTTACTAGAGACATTGAATCTTGTTTGATTTTATTAGCCCGGCGTAAACAAAAAACTTTTCCTAAGGATTCTTTCAATTCAAATAGAAATAGATAACGAAGTAACTAGAAAAATTGTTAAAATTCCCCTCCCCCATTCTTCTATAGGGATCATCTAGAAAGCGCCTTCTTTTGACCGCAGTAAGAGAGAAAGCCGACATAGATGTTATGGGTCCAAGTTCAAAAAAAGAATCAAAGTTTTAGTTGTTATTAATAACAATTCAATATAAAAATACTAAATCAATTTGATTCTTTTTTATTATTAAGAAATTAATATTAAATGAATTTTTTGGGTTCACGTCTTTTATACGATGATATGGGAATTTCTCAATATTCCGTAAAGGAGCCGAATGAAACCAAAGTTTCATGTTCGGTTTTGAATTAGAGACGTTAAGATAAATCAACGTCGACTATAACCCTCAGCCTTCCAAGCTAACGATGCGGGTTCGATTCCCGCTACCCGCTCGCTTTATCTATTATTCTAGGCTAGTAAAGTCTAGAATAATAATACAGGACAGGATGCATTAGAATCTAAATTCTAATCTAATAGAATACCAATGAAAAGCGTCCATTGTCTAATGGATAGGACAGAGGTCTTCTAAACCTTTAGTATAGGTTCAAATCCTATTGGACGCAATTGATTTCCATATCTTTATCTTTGTTAGATTTTTATCTATGTCAAAATTTAGGGTTTTTCTAAGAGACACTTAATCTTATACTTAAGTACTTAAGATTATACTAGATATTCGAATTTTATTCTAAATATAAATAAAATAAATAGAATTATTTCTAGAAGAATTATTTCTAGAAATAGATATTATAGTACGCTATACTATAAAAAGCTTTATAGTATATTTATAGTATAATTGATTAATTTAATTCATTTTATTACTCTTACTTTAATAATCTAATTCAAAATTCTAAGTAAAATTTCAATTAAATTGAAATTCTTTGCTTTTAATCTTTTATTTTATTCTAGAAGCTTTTCATTCCAATTGAGTACTGATAGTACTTGAATTTAAAAGGGATCAATGCCTTTGCCCTTGAGTTTATACCTATAACTGCTCCTGAAGTAGAAAGCGTTCCGTTTGTTCTTGAATAGCTTCTT